GAAAGATTATATCTGTCCAATTTGACTCAATTTCACCGAATCCCCCGTTACTGCTCTCTCGAGTAGTTATAGGTAGGGATGACAGGATTTGAACCTGTGACATTTTGTACCCAAAACAAACGCGCTACCAAGCTGCGCTACATCCCTCCAATTAGTCTACAGTGTCATTGTAGAGAATTCCCGTCTTGTTTTCCACATCGTTTTTTCGTCTATCGATTCTATATATATATAGAATTTATCTGTCCATTTCGTCCTTTTGGTCTCATTTAACATATAATTAATATGCATTAAGATTCATACAAAAATTTTATCCATTTGAAAAATGGAACGGAATCTGTTGAAAAATTCAATGACTATTTTTGGGGAATGCTCGAGACGAAAAGGACGTTTTTATCTTATCTTTTAAGAAAAATATGGAATATAGTTACGGGATCATTGTACATGTCAATTTGAATTAGAAATTCCGCGGACAATTCTAGTACAATTAAAAGTGGTCGTTAACTACCTATGCATCTGATCATATATGTATTATCATTATGTATTACAATAAAATGAAGGGGGTTTTCAATGCGAGATCTAAAAACATATCTTTCCGTGGCACCGGTACTAAGTGCGCTATGGTTCGCGTCTTTAGCAGGTCTGTTGATAGAGATTAATCGTTTTTTCCCGGATGCGTTGACATTCCCCTTTTTTTCATTCTAGTTAGCGACGTAGAAAAGAATAAAGAAGATTAGAACTACAATGAAATAGCTGTCACTAATCACGTCTCCCCCTCTATTTTTCTTTTCTCTATTTCTCTTTTCTCTATTTTTTCTGATTTTTAGAATAAGGGAGGAAAGAGAAAGAAGAAAAGTGGATTCAACGGCTGTGGGATTCGGATTCAAATTCGAATAATAGAATAATAGAGGAATGGAAGTAGACTATAAAATGTGGGTCTAGCGAAGAGTATTATACAAGATACTTAAACGAAATCGTGTACTGTGATTTGAAATATCGTTGCGAAATCTTTGGATCTTATTTGGATATATTGATTGTAGCAAAATTTTTCATAATGTGAGTTCAAGTTAGCAACTTCTACTTTTTTCTTTCTTCTTCATTTCGAATCCAAAGGAAAAGCGTTGAGTAAATAAAAAATCCAAAGGAGGTTCATGGCCAAGGGTAAGGATATCCGAATAACAGTTATTTTAGAATGTACTACTTGTGTTCGAAAGGGTGTTAATAAGGCATCAAAAGGCATTTCCAGATATATGACTCAAAAGAATCGGCACAATACGCCTAATCGATTGGAATTGAGAAAATTCTGTCCATATTGTTACAAGCATACGATTCACGGGGAGATAACGAAATAGCTCGAACCGAGCACTTGCACCCTCCCGAGGAGGAGGAAAAATGCCATGCTAATTATTGCTAAGATAATTTGAATAGAAAGAAAATCCTATTGTTTTTATGTATTCTAATTCATTTTCTAGATCCAACCGAAATAGGATTTTCGGTTTAAAGAAATAAATTAAACAAACCATGGATAAATCCAAGCGACCCTTTCTTAAATCCAAGCGACCTTTTCTTAAATCCAAGCGACCTTTTCTTAAATCCAAGCGATCTTTGCGTAGGCGTTTGCCCCCGATCCAATCGGGGGATCGAATTGAGTATAGAAACATGAGTTTAATTGGTCGATTTATTAGTGAGCAAGGAAAAATATTATCTAGACGGGTAAATAAATTGACCTTGAAACAACACCGATTAATGACTCTTGCTATAAAACAAGCTCGTATTTTATCTTCCTTACCTTTTATTACTAATGAGAAACACGGTGAAAGAAACAAGTCGACCGCGAGAGTCCGAAAGAACTATAAGTCAGACAGAAAGAAATATAAGCCAGACGGAAAGAAATATAAGTCGACTGTGAGAAACACACAGAAATAGAAGGCGACTGTCAGAGACAAAAAAAATAGGCTTACTCTTTCGTCACTTGAATGAAAATTAACACCCGAACTCAAACGCAGATTGATGCTTTGTGCAAAAATCCGACAATCCGGACCGGCTTTGCTTCTCGTTTCGTAAGACAAAAACAAATAAAAAATCGGATTCAGAAGTCAAACTCCAAATTTTTGATTGAAAGTGTTGAGTCCTATTTCTTTTTTGATTCATTTTAACTCTACTTTCCCGGAGGTCATTCTCCGGGGAACTCCGTTTAAATTACTCCGGCAGATTCCTTCCAATTTTCTTTTTTTATGATTTCATTGGAAATTAGATAAAGACAGTTTTTATTTGCTATAGCTATTTGTGCAAGTATTTTACGATTAAGAAGCAACTGTCTCTTGTATAGATCATGGATGAATTTACTATAGTTATAATATACCCATTCGTCACGAATTACTGAATTGATTCGAGTGATCCACAAACGACGAAAATTTCTTTTTTGCCCATTCCTATCCCGATGAGACGAAGCCAAAGCTCTTATGTCTTGTTGAGTCTTTAAAAGACCTCCCCGAAAGCTTGATATAAATGCACGTGCTTTTGTTCTACGTCTCCGAGCTATATATCCCCGTCTAGTTCTGGTCATTGAATATACATAAATCAAACTTTGTCGAATAACTAATTGATTTCCGTTCTTGCAGTTATTCTTTTTTCACCTTCCGAGTCTATTAATAACCCAATGAGTTTTTCCAATGTATAAACTCAAAATTCCAATGGCTTTGGCTACGATAACCTTCCCGACCACGATTTTTTATTTTTTTCGAGACCTTTGTTTTACCTCACAATTTGAAATTGGATTCTACTAGGTATTAAAAAGATAATAAGAAATATAAATTCTAAAGCAATAGTGGATTCCATCGTTTCTATGGTTACTTCTTAAACGGTGAGGTCTTCTCTATACACCGGAGCCTTTAATTAATGCTATTGGGAACTTGTATAGTTCACATTTTTTAGCTCTACCCATGAATTATCCAGTAACTAGGTCTTCACAACGAGATCTACCTATACAGTAACGGTATTTAATTATGAGGGTTGGCTGGATAGCTGACCCTGTTAGTCCGTTCTTACAAGAGGGTGGCCTAATCTTTGAAATTTAAACCAAGAGTTCCTCCGCTTAATGGATAAGCATTTGCTACCAATGGAGAATTCTTAAATTGAGGTGATTGAATTTACACCACGAGAAACCATAAATTTCCTACACAATGAAAGGCATATGATCCATTTTCGTTTTTTAGATAGTAAATAGAGTTCATTTTTTCATTCCAGCCTATTCACCGGTACTGACCTTTGATACAGGAAACTTGTTCGCTTTCCTTTGTTCTAGCTCATGATCTGAACGAGTCGCACATACAACCTAGTACACGTTCCTCGACGTTGAGGGCATCTCTTAAGAGCGGGCGATTTTGTGACATGTCTGATTGGCTGTCTTGTCTTTCTAATAAGTTGTTTAATAGTTGGCATGTTGAATCATAGATATAGATATAATTGGATGGTTTAGATCCATCCTAACCGGATTATTCCGACTTAACCGGATTATTCCGAGTCAACTCGCTCGGTAGGGGTAATCTCAAATTAGGGATTTGCGCGAAATACAGGCTAGTATCATTTACGCCCTTCACGCCCTTGAAGCTCTTGAAGCCCTTGAAGCCCTACAGAATCAACAATTCCATAAGCTTTGGCTTCTTCTGGTGACAGAAAAACATCTCTTTCCATGTCTTCGAAGACCATCCAGAAAGGTTTGTGCGATCTTTGTACAAAAAAATTTGTGATCTCTTCACGTAGTTTTAGCACCAAATCTGTGTCCATGATTACCTGTTCCATGTAGCCTTGAATAAAAGTACTAGTAGGTTGGTGGATCATTACCCTGATGATATAACAAAATAAAAGGTTTTTCTATTGTACATGATGAAGGGAAGATAAAAGAAAGAAAAAAGAATAGCAAGAAAAAAGATAGAATTGAACAACCGTACAGGCATCTTTCTATGCATTGCATACGGCTCTAGAATAAAATTGATCCTTACGCCCCCCAACGAAAGAGAAAAATAGGATTGATTAGACCCCGATCGGAAAATGATCAAATTACCACCCTTCCTTTCGTGGGAGTTAAAAACTACTATGATGGCTCCGTTGCTTTCTATATTTCGTTTTTGTCTATGATTAAGCAATCCCAAAGTTGCTTTTTATTTGATTAAATACCCTAAGGAAAAAAGAATCTTTTTTTCACTAGTTCCGAACATAAAAATTATTAAGAGATCTGCCGTGTGAAAAAAAAGTTTGTGACGCTGAACTGCACTGCCGATCGATAAGAACACATCGGAAATACCTTTTATCTCATACTACTCTCTCGATAAAAAATCTAATGCTTTGAAAAAAACTTTTGTATATCGAATTCAAAGTGCCATGCTATTATTACTTTTTTATTCATATTGCATATGGAGATTCATTTTTCATATGGCGAAGGCATAGTCGTCTTTTTTCTTTCAAATAAAACCTCATTGGCGCCAAGCGTTAGGGAATGCTATACGTTTAGTCTGTGAGCCTCCGGCCAGGACAAAAGCTGCCATTGAAGCGGCTACTCCCAGACAGAGTGTATGTACATCTGGTAGCACAAAATTTATCGCATTATGAACAGCTAGCCCATGCATTACTCCTCCACCCATAGAGTTTATAAATAAAAATTGCTCTTGGTTACAATCGTCGATATTCAGAAATATCATAAGACCGACAATGTGATTCGCCGTCTCGGGACTAAGGTCTTTGAATAAAAAAAGTGCTCTTTCTCGATAAAGTCGGTCGATTAGGTTAAAATTGTATTCCGTAGGAACCGTACAGGCGCCGTTTGGCGCATACGGTTCAAAAAAATTTGCAAAAAAATCAATGTGTATATTCCAATCCCCTTTCGGATTTCAGAGCATGCTCTTTACTGACTCCTAATTTGTCTTCGATTTTTCAATAAAGATGAGTTTTGATTCCTTTCCTTAGAAAAAAGAATTCATTAACCGGATCGAATTCACTTTTCATTG